TATCATATTCATGGAATACGATTCACTTTCAAGATGCCTTGGTGGTGAAATGGTAGACACGCGAGACTCAAAATCTCGTGCTAAAGAGCGTGGAGGTTCGAGTCCTCTTCAAGGCATAATATTGAGAATGCTCATTGAATTGGAATAAGTTCGGCAGCGGATCACAAAATCTTGGTGATCCTCTCTATCTAATGAATGGGGAATCCGCTTTGAAATCGTCCGTCCGCCCTGCACCCACCCCCGAGTATATGCTTCAACAGGAATCACACAAGGGTGGATTGATACAATCTAAACCTCTGGTAAAATGCCCCCCGTAACCCAGCAGATAAAGTGCATTACATAGTCCGTTTTAGGGATTGGCGACTACCCATTCAGTGACTTTGGCACTGGACGTTCCCAAAATGGGTACTATCGGGTCGGGTGAATTCAATAATAGACGCCTGGTGGCATTCCAGCTTTCCTTCTCCTTTCAGGACCTATCCGAAAGAGAATCCAGTACTTCTCGGTCGGGAATATCTGAATAGGGCGAACCGCCTCGTGGATATCTTTGCTTCGAAACAAAAACAATTAGAATTAGGCTCGGTCAACTGGAATGTCTATTATCCATATAGGGGATCTTCCAATCGGGAAGATCCATCGACCTGAGACGAAGAGAAAGGTCTATCTATTTTATTTAGTTATTCAGTTAAACCAATGATTCGTTATTGGAGCAGATAGCAAAAACCATTTCATCCGACATGCGTATTTTTGATTTTCCAATGGATTTACATCTTTCATTAATGGAAATTTTTTGATGTAGTGAGTAATAGCTCTGGTTGTTCGCTGTTCAAGAATTCTTGTTTAGGCAGTTCATACCATCCATACATAGTGTTTTGATCTAAGATTTCAATTCTTCCATGTTTCAGCAGTAGCATATTCTTCCATGGAGCTAAGGTCCATGGAAGAAAGAGGTGTTTCCGCGACTCTACCGCCCAGTCAATTCCGTTCCACTTAATCCCTATTTCATGACCACATATCTTTCCGGCTAAGTAATGGGAAACCCTTCTCCTGTTACATGAATCCAATTTTCATTTCATCCGGGAAAAGCCATCTTTTTCTCAACAATGTCTTTGCCATTTGATCCAATAGCCTTCCGTTAGATAGGAACAGATTTGATAAATACTGATAACTCTCAGATGGAGTATTAGAACGGGAAAATCCAAATGAACTATTGGCTCTAAGCCATCTCTGGCGATGAATCAAGAATTCGAAGTGCTTTTCTTTCCTATTCTTGATAAACCAGCTTTGAGATAGAGATGTAATAGGATCTTGGGAAATAAAAACAATAAGCCCCTTTAACATCTCTTCATCTTCATCTGCAAAGAATTCTCGATGTAAAAACACAGAGACAGAGGGCTCATCTTGGAATAGGAAAAAGAGTGGATCCGGGGGGTCCCAAATGAATCGGCTTATTCGAAAAAAGCCTTGTTCTTTGGAAGATCTAGCTCGTGCCTGGTACTGCATGGTTCCACTCTGCAAGAACTCCGAATCCTTCTCTTGAAGCTCATCCTTCTCTTGAAGCTCATCCTTCTCTTGAAGCTCATCCTCCTCATCATCAATGAGCCCCCGCCCGGCCCAATAGGGAAATCCCAAATCATCGGGCCTTTCGATACAATCAAATAGAAAGCCCCAAGGGCGCCATATTCTAGGAGCCCAATCTATGTGATCGAAGAAATCCTCCTCTATTTCCCCTTCTTCAACCTCCGATTCGTATTTTTGATAGAGAAATCTCTGATCAACGATAGAACGAGATCCATTTTGTATCATATATAAGGGATTCCTTGGTTCGGGCCGAAGAAGGAATGTCACTCGATCATTATCAAACTGACTGTAATCTCTTTCTGTCCGCGAGTATACCATCAGAGCGCCTTCTATTTCTACTAGGCCATGAACTAGATCAGAATCATTCTCAACGAACCGATAAGAAGCGATCCTATTTTTTTCATCGGGTCCGGGTAGAGACCAAAGGTCTTGAGCGACCGATCCGGCAGAACAACTCAAAAGATAAAGAAGTATCGTTAATTTCTTCATGCTCGTTCCAAGTTCGAAGTACCATTTGTACAAATAAGGATCCCCTTCGTCACACAATTGCTTCTTTATATAGATAGATATAGGATCTATGAGGCAATTACCTAGAAGTACTTTTTGTGCAACAGCCCTTCCTATCTGATAGAAAAGGATCCCGTGATCCTGAACCGGTATTACATGGGCTCGCAAATCCCAAGTTTGTCTATGAAGAGCTAATCTAATTGTATTAGTGTCTAGAATTGATTTCTTCTGTGTAATACTAATTGATAGGGCCTCATTGGCAAGTGCTGCAAGATCTCGTGCATTGGGACCCATGGCTGTGGACCCGAATCGATTAGTATGGAACATTTTCTTTTCCAAGTGAAATCCCTTAGTATATGAAAGAGTGAAAAAGCGCTTTCGTTGTTGTGGAATAAGAAGCCTTCGTATCTTA